TCGAAGAAATCCTATTTTATTTGTTCAATAAAATTCCCTCTCTTTTTTGTTTGTCGACTACTCTACTACTTCTTATATGTTATATGCTTATATGTTATATGCAATAAATAAAAAAGATATTATATGTCATAAAGGTTCTAATAAAAACTCGGAAAAAATAGAAAAAAAAATAGAAACTAAGAATAAGGAATAGGATTCTTTGACGAAAGAGATCAATAGGCATTATTATATTAATATTTGGGAGAATATTTCGACACAAACAAGAAGGAACGGTTCTAGGAAGACAAATAATCCCTCCTAGAATCCCGTTTTTCCAATTTCTATTTATACTGTGCTTAATATTCTCCGCCTATTTATCTTAAGTATCGAGTTGAATTTTCTTATAGTCAAATAGAAAAACAAAAACTATTAAAACTATTAATTGAATATATTTATATTCTATGACATTGAAGTCCGAAAACGGTGACATAATTATAGTGCTCCAATTTCTTGGGGGTGAAAAAAAAAAGAAACAAAAAATAGGTAAATAGTCTTCTTCACAATATACATACTATGACTGACTAGTACTGCGGTGAATTCTCTAAATATGGTAGAAAAAGAATAGAAACAAGCAAGGGGCTTTTCATAATCTTTTGATTATACAGAATTACATAATTATCAACAAAAAGATTTCGTTATTTTTACGAACTTAATATGTTGATAAATCCGCGGACCTAGAAATTCATTTCAGATAATTGAACCTTCTCAAACTGTTTCTTTTTAAGAACCAAAAAGATTTGTGCCAAAATAACAGATGCCACGAAGAACAAGAGACCTTGGACACGTAACGGATCTTGAAGTACTATTTCCGCATCCCCCTGACCAAATCCACCCACATTGGGATTACTCGTTAATGGTTGATCAAGTTTGATAGATTCACCCTCTGAAACAAGAAGTTCTGGTCCTGGAGGTATAATATCAATCACTTCGCGGCCATCCGATGCATCTACTATAGTTATTTCATATCCCCCCTTTTCTTTTCGTATGATTTTGTTTACTATACCTGCTGCTGTAGCATTATAAACATTATTATTACTCTTGCTCCCGTCGGGATAAATCTGCCCCCTTCCCCTGTTCCCGCCTACGTATATTGGATATTTTAAGAAGTGAACATCCTTCTTAGTAGCGGGATCGGGGGAAAGAATAGGAAAGGTGATTTCATTATATTTCTGACCAGGAACAGGGCCTACCACAAGAATACTTTTTTTAGTGGGACGATAGCTTTGAAAAGACAGATTACCTATCTTTTCTTTTATCTCAGGCGAAATACGATCAGGGGGAGCCAATTCAAACCCCTCCGGTAAAATAAGAACAGCCCCGACATTCAAAGCCCCCTTTTTACCATTAGCAAGAACTTGTTTCACTTGCATATCATAAGGAATTCGAACAACTGCTTCAAATACAGTATCAGGAAGTACCGCTTGTGGAACTTCGATATCCACGGGCTTATTAGCTAAATGGCAATTGGCACATACAATACGGCCAGTTGCTTCTCGCGGATTTTCATAACCCTGCTGCGCAAAAATGGGATATGCATTTGAAATAGGTGCTCGAGTTATTATATATATCATGAGCGATACGGAAATTGATCGAGTAATCTCTTCCTTTATCCAAGAACAGTAATTTCTAGTTTGCATGGTCCAATCATTGATCCTGAAAAGTTCTACAATAAAATTAGGTTGGTCACTGGTACAGTTCCCTATCCATGATTCTGCTATGTACTGAAAGAATTTTACTGGAATATAGGAGGAATCCCCTGGATGAGTAGAAAGAAAAAGAAAAGAATAAGTCAATTTTTGAATGGTTAGCTTTTGTACAAAATAACAAACTTTATAATTGGATCAGTGGATCCTTTTTTCAGTCATTCATTGAATGATAAATCACTACAAGTGACGGAGATACACGATTTAAATAACGGAAAATCCAATATTTCAAAATTGTATCTAGAATGACTGGAAAAGTGGAAACAAGACCGGATATAATTTGATCATTATGAGCAAATCCAAAATCTTTATAGACAGAACCAATCATTAGTTCCCAACCATGGGTCGAATGGAATCCTATACATAAATCAGTTAATAAAAGAATAGAAAAAGCTTTTATTGTGTCGCTTAAGTTATATAGGAATTCTTGAACCCAAGAGTTAAGAATAATAAGTTCTTGATTACCTAGAATAGAATAACCACTTAAAATAACGAAACAGATTATATTTGTCGAGAAGTGCAAAATCGTATTCATACGATCTTCGTTGTACGTCTTGATCAATTGGATCGTTTCTTTGTAGATTCCGATACGAAGGTTTTGTAGACGTGTTTCCGGGTATTCCTTTATCATTTCATCCAAGAGTAACAGTTCCTCTAATTCTATGAATTTTTTTAGAATACTCTTTTCTTGAATATCATTCAAGAAAATTTCGGATTGCCTAGTATTTGACCAATTAGTAACCCAAGATTCCATATTTTTCTTAAATGAGAAAGAGATCCACCAGGGCAAAAAGACTATAGATGTAAGATATAGAAGGGGAATGAATGCTTTCTTTTTTGCCATTTTTCGTCTTTAATGAAGTCAGCTTCACCTCATTCGTCAACTCTATATGATAAGAATATTTCTATCAAGCATAAGTTCTATTACAAGTCATAGAGCCTATAAATCTATTCTCACGTTTTTTTTTATTTGCAATTCGGGAGTTAGTTCTTGAATTTAGAAAGAATACACAAATAGAATAAGAAAAAGAAAGAGTCTGCTTCCAATTCGAATGAAGAAAAAAATATTGTTTCCAAAGATATCAATTGCTAAAATTCGAAGCAATTGCCCCTTTCGATGAATGCATGAAAGAGGACTTCAAGTAATGAATATTAGTTGGATTTCGAAACGAAAAAACACCCTTTCTTTCTATCAAACAAAATTAAAAATATCAAATATTTCCAAAAAAAAATTCAAGAATTTTTTCCGTTTTTTTTTTTTTTTTAAGAAAGCATTCATTTTTCAGTTCATTTTTTTTTTTTCAAAATACTTCAATTGGTACACGCAAGAAATAGGCCAATTCCGCCGCTTTTTGTTCAATTTCTCGTGGAGTCAAATTCTCATCAGTACGAGTCAAGGGAATGACCCCCTGTCCTCTGATTTCCATATAAAGGACACGACGAGTATAAATACCCTCTTTAACTTCTATTCTGATGGACTGAATGTCTTTCATAAGGAATCGGAGAAAGATACGACGATTTTTTCCAGGAAATCCCCAACGAAAAATACACACTATTCCCTCTTTTCTATCGAATCGATCATAACCACTACCTACATTCCACGAAATTGTACACCACAAATAAGAGCTAATAAAGAGACCAGCGATTCCATAGAAAGACATCACGATCCCTTGCGGAAAAAAAAGAATTTGCTGAGACGGAAATAAAGATAGCAAATTTCTACCAAGATAACTCGAAGTTCCAACCAATAAGAACCCTAATGAACCTAAAAAAAGGATAACGGCCCAGCAGAAATTACTTGTTTTTCGAGACCCCGTTATAAGTTCTATCCATATACGTTCTGATCGCCAACCCATATTAGATCCAGTTGTATTTTTTTTTTGGAATTGGGAAAATAACCCAACCAAATGAATTTGATTTTACTTTTCCTTGTTTGCGAAGTAACTCTCATCAACTAGCACTATTTTTATGTAAACCTTTCGGAGTAATTCATCGAATTGCTTCTAGATCTAAAAAAAATAGATGAGATTTGTCCCTACTGCTGCCCGTATCTAAAAAATCTTGTTTTTTTGAACATGGAGAAATAAAGAAGCCATTGCAATTGCCGGAAATACTAGGCCCACTAAAGGCACAAAAATAGAGGGTAAGTTGCTGAGAGTTGTCATAGAATGGGTACCTCGATTTAATATTTGTACCTGTTATTTTTTTAGTTTTTTTGTTATTGTTCTATTAAGATTTTTACCTGTTATTTTTCTATTTTGATATTGTTATAAAGAGATTTTATAATCACTAGAATTCATATATACTTATACCAAGTAGATTTTCATATAGAAATCTATATAGAATAGAATTCTATATAGAATTATACTAAGTATATCTAAATGAGTATGAGTATATATAATAAATAAGAATCTAATTAAGTAGAAAAAAAAAATGGAATCAAAAGAATATTAATTCAAATTAATATTCTAATTCAAATTAATACAAATTAATTTATTTAATTTATTAATATAAATAATATTAATTAAAATAGTATTAATATAAATTAATATTTTCATTTTAGAATCCATTTTAGAATAGTATAATTATATTCTAAGTAGATTCTAATTTTTATTATATTTTGATTCTATTCTATTTATATTCTAATTAGAATATTTATATTCTAATTAGAATATAGTATAATAGAAATAAATAATAATATAATAATAAATAATTAATTAGAATTAATAATTATTATTTATTTATTAATTAATAAAAATAAAGAAAATAAAAAAATTGAATAATTTAAAGCTCTACTTGATTTAATTTGGAGTCAAAGGAAAGAAAGCATGGAGCTGAAATAACTCACTAAGAACGCCCTTTAAAGGATTACGCGGTACGATTGAATCAAATAAGCCCTTATGGAATAAATATTCAGCCGCTTGTGAACCTTCAGGTACTGTTTTATTCAATGTTTGCTCAATTACTCTTTTACCCGCAAATGCAATGTAAGCATTGGGTTCCGCAATAATGATATCCCCCAACATACCAAAACTAGCCGTCACCCCACCTGTAGTAGGAGATGTAAGGATCGAGACATAGAATAACTTTTTATTTGCTTGATAATCATATAAAGCAGAAGATATTTTAGCCATTTGCATCAAGCTCAAACTTCCTTCTTGCATACGTGCTCCTCCAGAAGCACATACTAGAATAAGAGGTAAAAATTGATTGGCAGCATATTCGATCAAACGGGTGATTTTCTCACCTACTACGGAT